GTTTGATTGAATATGCTACCAATCAATTTCTGCCTCTTGTTATAGTGTGTGCTTCCGGGGGGGCGCGTATGCAAGAGGGAAGTTTGAGCTTGATGCAAATGGCTAAAATATCGTCTGCTTTATACGATTATCAATCAAATAAAAAGTTGTTTTATGTATCAATCCTTACATCTCCTACTACTGGTGGAGTGACAGCTAGTTTTGGTATGTTGGGTGATATCATTATTGCTGAACCCGACGCTTACATTGCATTTGCGGGTAAAAGGGTAATTGAACAAACATTGAATAAAACAGTACCCGAGGGTTCGCAATCGGCTGAATATTTATTCGAGAAGGGCTTATTTGACCTAATCGTATCACGTAATCTTTTAAAAAGCGTTTTGAGTGAGTTATTTAAGTTCCACGCTTTCTTTCCTTTGAATCAAAATGGAATAGAGACGAAATAAAATAGAGCACTAAGCTCAATTATTTGTAGCAAGTGGGCAGTTAGTTTATCAGAATCAAAAAAAGGAGAATTGTCTTTCGTCACATAAGATCGAATTGTATAAAGAAGCAAAAGTTGTGTATAACTCCCCCTTATCTCTATTTCTGATTAAAATCTCTATAAAAAGATGGAATTCCCCCTTTCATAAAATTAGACAAACAAGGCGTAATTCTTCTTCGCCTCTTACGTATATAATTCAACTCTAAAAAACAAAAAGTTTTTTATTTCTATTTCCCGAAAATCCTGTTTTAGCTAAAAATACCTGTTGGTTCGTATTCTAATGAATTATTCGATAATCTGTAAGAAATTCTTTATTTTTTAAATTCGAAGACAAGACGAAAAGACAAATACTTAGTTCTACATTTCTTGTTCTTGTTCTAGACACTCACTTAAATATTTAGATATAGAGATGTAGATACTTCGATTTATAGTTATGTTGTCTTAATAATTGAAATTGAGTATTAAATGAGTTATTACAGTCATAATAATGAGCTTTATTTGAATTTATTATTTTCATTCTTTTCTAATTTTATAAATTCTAATTATTATAAGATATATTGAATTTAGAAATAATAATAATAACATAACAGGTACAAACAATAAATTGAGGTACCCATTACTATGACAACTTTCAGTTTTCCCTCTATTTTTGTGCCTTTAGTAGGCCTAGTATTTCCGGCAATTGCAATGGCTTCTTTATCTTTTCATGTTCAAAAAAACAAGATTCTTTAGATTCGAGGTGACCCTATATCTATACCCTCCAATTGTTTCAAAACTTAGATTTGTATCATAAAACAGATATTCATTTATTGAAATATGCTATAATATGTGATTTTCACCGAGCAAACAAAAACATAAAAAAGCACAGGGCCCCTAGGCCCGCTGACACAAGATATATAGTCAATGAATTCTATCCGTGATCCGAATCACTGGATGCTCAAATTGGCAATGGAAGGTTTGTGTATTTAGGTGTATAGTGGGATTTTCTGAGGTATGCTAGTTTTTTAGATCTAATCAATTTGATGACTTATTCCTAAGGTTCATACCAAACTAGTGCTAGTTGATGAGAGTTATTTCGTAAATAAAAAAGTAAAGTCAAATTAATTTGAGGTAGTCTCTCAATTCCAATAAAATACAATCGGATCTAGTATGAGTTGGCGATCAGAACATATATGGATAGAACTTATCGCGGGGTCTAGAAAAATAAGTAATTTCTGCTGGGCCTTTATCCTTTTTTTAGGTTCATTGGGATTCTTATTGGTTGGAACGTCCAGTTACCTTGGACGAAATTGGATATCCTTTTTTCCTTCTCATCCAATCATTTTTTTTTCGCAAGGGATCGTGATGTCTTTCTACGGACTCGCAGGTCTCTTTATTAGTTCCTATTTGTGGTGCACAATTTTTTGGAATGTAGGTAGTGGTTATGATCGATTCGATAGAAAGGAAGGCGTAATGTGTATTTTTCGTTGGGGATTCCCTGGAAAAAATCGTCGCATATTACGTCGATTCTTTATAAAAGATATTCAGTCCATTAGAATAGAAGTTAAAGAGAGTATTTATGTTCGTCGTGTTCTTTATATAGACATCCGAGGATGGGGGGCCATTCCCTTAACGCGCATTGATGATAATTTGACTCCAAGAGAAATTGAACAAAAAGCTACTGAATTGGCCTATTTCTTGCGTGTACCAATTGAAGTATTTTGATAACTGGTAGATTCCCGCTTTATCAGGAGATAAAAACACAGGAATCCCCTCCTTTTCTGATTCAGATATTGTTTCCCGATATTTTTTTAGTATTTCTTTATTCGAAGTGGATTCTTAGTCAATTTCTCTATTCTTTCTAGATTCAAAGACTAACCAAAAAATCCTAAACTAAATAAAAGAGATTCATAAGTTCCATACCTTGTATAGAATATAGAACTCATAGGTGAAAGAAACATTTAATCGCATAAAGTGGACGAGTGGAGTTCGTTGATTAACAATTCACAGAGGAAAAAATGGCAAAAAGGAAAGTATTCCCACCTCTAGTATATCTTGCATCTATAGTATTTTTGCCCTGGTGGCTTTCTCTCTCATTTAAAAAAAGTCTGGAATATTGGGTTACTAATTTGTGGCATACCGGTCAATCCGAAATTTGTTTGAATGAGATTCAAGAAAAGAGTATTCTAGAAAAATTCATAGAATTGGAGGAACTGTTCGTCTTCGACGAATTGATCGACGAATACTCAGAAATACGTCTACACAAGCTTCGTATAGGAATCCAACAAGAAACGATCCAACTAATTAGGATACACAATGAGGATCGTATTCAGACGATTTTGAACTTCTCGACAAATATAATATGTTTTGTTATTCTAAGCGGGTATTCTATCATTGGTAATGAAGAACTTAGTATTCTTAACTCGTGGTCCCAGAAATTCCTATATAACTTAAGCGATACAGTCAAAGCTTTTTCTATTCTATTATTAACTGACTTATGTATCGGATTTCATTCACCCCACGGTTGGGAATTACTGATTGGCTCTGTCTACAAAAATTTTGGATTTGTTCATAATGATCAAATTCTATCTGGTCTTGTTTCCACCCTTCCAGTCATTCTTGATACAACTTTTAAATATTTGATTTTTCGTTATTTAAATCGAGTATCTCCGTCACTTGTAATTATTTATCATTCAATGAATGGCTGATAAAAAAATAAAAAATCCACTGATATTAATCTAATAAAATTAGAGCCCTTGTTATTTTGTAGTTGTACATAAACAAAGTATTGAAAATCGTATTTACGTTTTCTATTTTTAACCATCTTCGGGATTCATCCGATATTTATACTATTTCCCAGTAAAATTAGTTAAGTAACTAACAGAATCGTGGATAGGGAACTATACTAGCGACTTACCCCCCTTATTGTAATTGTAGAAACTTTTGGATCAACTATCGGACCATGGAAAATAGAAACACCTTTTCTTGGATAAAGGAACAGATTACTCGTTCTATTTCCGTATCGCTTCTAATATATATCATAACCTGTCCGGACATTTCAGAAGCATATCCCGTTTTTGCACAGCAAGGTTATGAAAATCCACGAGAAGCGACGGGGCGTATTGTATGCGCCAATTGCCATTTAGCTAATAAGCCCGTGGATATTGAGGTTCCGCAGGCGGTACTTCCGGATACTGTATTTGAAGCAGTTGTTCGAATTCCTTATGATATACAACTGAAACAGGTTCTTGCTAATGGTAAAAAAGGGGGTTTGAATGTGGGGGCTGTTCTTATTTTACCGGAGGGTTTTGAATTAGCCCCTGCCGATCGTATTTCTCCCGATATGAAAGAAAAGATAGGCAATTTGTCTTTTCAGAGCTATCGCCCTAATAAAAAAAATATTCTTGTGATAGGACCCGTCCCCGGTCAGAAATATACCGAAATAGTCTTTCCTATTCTTGCCCCTGACCCGACTAATAAAAAAGATGTTCACTTCTTAAAATATCCTATCTACATAGGTGGGAACAGGGGAAGGGGTCAGATTTATCCCGACGGGAGCAGGAGTAACAATACAGTTTATAATGCTACAACAGCAGGCATAGTAAGCAAAATAATCCGAAAAGAAAAAGGGGGATATGAAATAAACATAACAAATGCGGACGGGCGACAAGTGGTTAATATTATCCCCCCAGGACCAGAACTTCTTGTTTCAGAGGGTGAATCGGTCAGATTGGATCAACCATTAACGAGTAATCCTAATGTAGGCGGGTTTGGTCAGGGAGATGCAGAAATAGTACTTCAAGATCCATTACGTGTCCAAGGACTTTTATTCTTCTTGGCATCTGTTATTTTGTCACAAATCTTTTTGGTTCTTAAAAAGAAACAGTTTGAGAAGGTTCAACTGGCTGAAATGAATTTCTAGACTTGTGGATTTATAGACACCAAAAAATGAAAATTCTCAAAACCTATTTGCTAGGTTAGACTCTTTTTCTACCTTTCTACCGGATGCCGGTAATTCTTTGTATCACATTACTAATCATAGTATGTAGATTTTGAAAAAAAAACTATTTTTTTCAAAGTGGGGTAATGTGGCTATGATACTATTGCTAGATTTCAATGTCATAAAATGTATGATTTTTATAGTCGAATTTTAGAGTAAAAAAAATCCAATTGAATTAGATACTAGACAGAAGTAATCAGATATATAGAACATATAACGGTGGGAAACAAAAAATTCGTCTTGCTAGTCTAGTCTTCGGCACAAGAAAGTGAATTTCAACACCCTTTCCTTGTGTCGAAAGAGTAATGATTCTTTGAAGAACAGGATCAAGAACCTTTACTCTTTTTTTTTAGTTATACGAAAAAAAAAGATACGATTCTTAAGAACTCAACGGGCACTTTCCCCTAGAATCCGACAAACAAAAAAGGGAATCCCGTTGAGTTCTTACATTTTCATCTCTACGACTCAATTCATTCGAGTACTACAGGGATGACCCCAATCCGGAATATGAACCATAAAAGAAAACACCTATTAAAC